AAATTATTTTCACCTGTAATCCTAACTGAAACTTCTATCCAAAATAACAGAGGAATAATTTGGATAAATAAGATTCACGGTCTACTTCTTATTAATGATTATCACGAATTTGAACAGACAATAGACGGATTGAGTAGAAAATTATTTTCAAGAGAAAAAATAAAAGTACGTTCTTTATTTCCAGAACCCAAACGAGAGAAAATTGATTCAGAATATCGAATCAAAATTTTCAAATTTTTATTTGATGCAGTTCTAACGATTCCCAACGCTCAAACAATTAGAAAAAAATCTATTGGAATAAAAGAAATTAGTAAAACAGTTCCTCGGTGGTCATACAAATTAGTGTCTGATTTAGACAAAAAGGAGAGCGAAACCGACGAAAACGTGGCGGACGGTCCTGGAATTAGTACAAGAAACGCGAAACGAGTATTGATTTTTACTTATACTAATCCAAATACCGATACTTATACTAATAACAAATATAATAAGAATCTTGAGCAAAAAAAGGAAGTAAGGTTGAGACGCTATTCGCAACAATCGGATTTTCGTCGAGAACTAATCAAAGGCTCCATGCGCGCACAAAGACGAAAAACCGTTACTTGGGAACTGTTTCAAGCAAATGCCCATTCACCCCTTTTTTTGGACAGAATAAAGAAACCCTTTTATTTTTCTTTTGAGATTTCCGGACCGATGAAAGGAATTTTTCGAATTTTTAGAAATTGGATGTGGAAACAAAAAGACCAAAAACCGTCTGATTATACAAACGAAACACAAAAAAAAATTGATAAAAAAGAAGAATACAAAAGAAAAGAAAAAGTACGGATGAAAATAGCAGAAACCTGGGATAGCTTTTTATTTTCTCAAGCAATAAGAGGGTTTCTATTATTAACTCAATCGATTCTTAGAAAATATATTATATTACCTTCATTGATAATAGCTAAAAATCTCGCTCGCATACTATTATTTGAATTGCCCGAGTGGTCCCAGGATTTAAAGGATTGGAAAAAGGAAATGCATGTTAAATGCACCTATAATGGTGTTCAATTATCCGAAACAGAATTTCCGGACAACTGGTTAACAGACGGTATTCAGATAAAGATCCTATTTCCTTTTTACCTAAAACCCCGGCGCAGATCTAAGCTACAATCCCTTCATAAGGATTCATTGAAAAAAATAAAAGGACAAGAAAGTGATTTTTGTTTTTTAACAGTTTGGGGAATGGAAACTGAACTTCCTTTTGGTTCTCCCCGAAAACGACGTTCATTTTTTGAACCCGTTTTGCAAGAATTCAAAAAAAAAATTCTAAAATGGAAAACTAAGTCTTTTATAGTTTTAAGAATTTTAAAAGAAAGAACAAAAATTTTACGAAAAGTGGCAAAAGAAACAAACAAATGGGTCATCAAAAGCATTCGATTTCTAAAAGGAAGAATAAAAAAACTTTCAAAAAGAAAGCCAATTCGATTAATTAGATTGAGAGAAATGAGAGAAATAGAGGACTTGGGTGAAACTAAAAAAGATTCGATAACGATAATCGGGAATCATACGATTCACGAATTGTCTATTCAAATTCGATCTATGCATTGGACAAATTTCTCACTAAGAGAAAAAAAAATGAAAGATCTAAGTAATAGAACAAACATAATCAGAAACCAAATAGAAAAAATTACAAAAGAGAAGAAAAAAGGATTGCTAACTCAAGAAATAAATATTAGTTCTAACAAAATGAGTTATCGTGCTAAAATATTAGAATCATCAAAAAAAATTTGGCAGATATTAAAAAGAAGAAATACTCGATTAATCCGTAAATCATATTTTTTTATAAAATTTTTGATTGAAAGGGTATACATAAACCTTTTTTTATCTATACTTAATATTCCAAGAATCAATGCAAATTTTTTTTTTGAATCAACAAAAAAAATTCAAATTATTGATAAAAACGTCCACAATCCCAATAATGAAGCAAATCAGGAAAAAATTAATAAAACAACTAAAAATACAATTCACTTTCTTTCGACTCTAAAAAAATCACTTTATAAGATTAGTAATAATAATAAGAATTCAAAGATTTTTTGGGATTTATCTTCTTTCTCACAATCACAAGCATATGTATTTTACAAATTATCCCAAACCCAAGTTATTAACTTTTATAATTTAAGATCTGTCCTTCACTATCACGGAACATCTCTTTTTCTTAAGAATGAACTAAAAGATTGTTTTGAAAAACAAGGAATATTTCATTACGAATTAAGACATAAACCTTTTTGGAATTTTGGAATGAATGAATGGCAAACCTGGTTAAGGAGTCATGATCAATATGATTTACCTAGGATTAGATGGCCTAGATTAGTACCACAAAAATGGCGAAATCGAGCGAATAAAGACTGTATGACTCAAAATAAAGATTTAAACATAAAAGATCCATATGAAAAAAACAGATTAACTCATTACCAAAAAGAAAAACAAAATCTTTTTGAAGCAGACCCATTACGGAATCAAAAATCGAATTTTCAAAAACACTATAGATATGATCTTTTATCATATAAATCTATTAATTATGACGATAAGAAAGACTCGTCTATTCATAGATCACTAGTCCAAGTAAAGAATGAAGAAGAAAGTTTTTATAATTACAACATAGGGAAAGGAAAATTATTTGGTATGCTGGGAAGTATCCCTATCAATAATTATCTAGGGGAAGACGATATTATGGATATAGATAAAATTTCGAATAGAAAATATTTTGATTGGAGAATTCTCAATTTTTGTCTTAGAAATAAGATCGATATTCAATCCTGGGTTGATATGGATACTGGTACCAACAGTAATCAAAATACTAAGATTGGGGCGGATAATTATCAAATAATTGATGAAATTAATAAGAAAGGTCTTTTTTATTTTACAATTCATCAAAATGAAGAAATTAAACCATCCAACCAAAAAGAGTTCTTTTTTGATTGGATGGGAATGAATAACAAAATACTAAATAGTCTTATATCAAATCGGGAGCTTTGGTTCTTCCCAGAATTTGTGCTACTTTTTAATGCATATAAAATGAAACCGTGGATCATACCAATCAAATTACTTCTTTTCAATTTTAATGGAAATGCAAATGGTAATAAAAAGAGAACTGGAAAGAAAAAGGAATATCTTTTTATATCATCGAATCAAAAAAAATATCTTGAATTAGACAATGGAAGTCACGAAGAAAAAGAACCCGCAAGCCAAGGAAATCCGAGATCAGATGCACAAAACCAAGTAAGTCTTGGATCAGTTCTCTCAAACCACGAAAAAGATGTTGAAGAAAAGTATGTGGGATCTGACATGAAAAAACGTAGAAAGAAAAAGCAATACAAGAGCAACACAGAAGCAGAGCTTGATTTCTTACTAAAAAAATATTTTCATTTTCAGTTGAGATGGGATAATTCTTTAAATGAAAAGCTAATGAATAATATCCAAATCGATTGTCTCCTGCTCCGACTGATAAATCCAAGAGAAATTGCTATATCCTATATTCAAAGGGGAGAAATGCGTCTGGATATTTTGATGACTGAGAAGGATTTAACTCTTACCGAATTGATGAAAAAGGGAATAGTGATTATCGAACCGGCTCGTCTGTCTGTAAAAAATGATGGACAATTTTTTATATATCAAACCATAGGTATTTCATTGGTTCATAAGAATAAGCGCCAATTTAAATTGAATAAAAGATACCGAGAAAAAGGCTATGTTGATAAGCAAATTTTTGATGAATGTATTCCAAGGCATCAACTAAGGACTGTAACTAAAGACAAAAAGCATTATGATTTGCTTGTTCCTGAAAAGATTTTATTCCCTAAACGTCGTAGAGAATTGAGAACTCTAATTTGTTTCAATTCGAAGAATGGAAATGGTATGCGTAGTTACGTTTGGGATAAAAGCAAAGATCTTGCTCGAGAAAAAAAGAAATTCATTAACTTAAAGTTCTTTCTTTGGTCCAATTATCGATTAGAAGATTTCGTTTGTATGAATCGCTATTGGTTTAATACCAATAATGGTAGTCGTTTCAGTATGGTAAGGATACATATGTACCCACGATTGAAAATTCGTTAATACTATGTTTTTCCTATCTATGCTTACGGTGTGGGATATATGAAAACCCAGAGATGCACACATGCCTTATCTTACATTCCATTCTGATACATGATACCAATTTAATGATATACATATCAATTAGATCTATAAATGAATCAACAGAATCTTTTTTTTAGGTCTCAACTTTTCTCTTTTCCACAAATAGAACATCCTTTTGGATCCCTAATCAAATTGCAAATTGAATTGCTTTTTGGTTGATTTTAGAGGAAGTTGATAACGAACGTAAGATTGTTGTGTATATCAAATTCAAATGACTAGCATTATTATTACTGATCAGTAAAATTCATATAAAAAAAAGGAGGGAGGAGATTTCGTTTTATGGTAAAAAATTCATTCATCTCAATTAGTTTTCAAGAAAAAAGAGAAGAAAACTGCGGGTCTGTTGAATTTCAAGTATTCAGGTTCACCAATAAGATACGAAGACTTACTTCACATTTGGAATTGCACAGAAAAGACTATTTATCTCAGAGAGGTCTACGGAAAATTCTGGAAAAACGCCAACGGTTGCTATCGTATTTGTCAAAGAAAAATAGAGTACGTTATAAAGAATTAATTAGTCAGTTGAATATTCGGGAGTCAAAAAATCGTTAATTTGAAATACAATTTTGAAATATTTGATTTATTAGATTTTGAAGATTGCTGAACTTCTTTTTGTTTTCAACAATTCATGCTAAGAATGAATCGAGGAAAAACCTATGAATATACTAGCTACTGGGAAAGACCTTATGGTAGTCAATATGGGCCCTCACCACCCATCAATGCACGGTGTTCTTCGTCTCATCGTTACTTTAGATGGTGAAGATGTTATTGACTGTGAACCAATATTGGGTTATTTACACAGAGGGATGGAAAAAATTGCGGAAAACCGAACAATTATACAATATCTGCCTTATGTAACACGTTGGGATTATTTAGCTACTATGTTCACAGAAGCAATAACTGTAAATGGACCAGAACTGTTGGGAAATATTCAAGTACCTAAAAGGGCCAGCTATATCAGAGTAATTATGTTGGAGTTGAGTCGTATAGCTTCTCATCTGTTATGGCTTGGCCCTTTTATGGCAGATATTGGTGCACAGACCCCTTTCTTCTATATTTTCAGAGAAAGAGAATTAGTATATGATCTATTCGAAGCTGCCACCGGTATGAGAATGATGCATAATTATTTTCGTATCGGAGGAATAGCAGCTGATTTACCTCATGGCTGGATAGATAAATGTTTGGATTTCTGTGATTATTTTTTAACAGGGGTTGTTGAATATGAAAAACTTATTACGCGAAACCCTATTTTTTTAGAACGCGTTGAAGGAGTAGGCATTATTGGTGGAGGAGAAGCAATAAATTGGGGTTTGTCAGGACCAATGCTACGAGCGTCTGGACTCGAATGGGATCTTCGTAAAGTCGATCATTATGAGTGTTACGACGAATTTGATTGGGAGGTACAGTGGCAAAAAGAAGGGGATTCATTAGCCCGTTATTTAGTCCGAATGGGTGAAATGAGGGAATCCATAAAAATTATTCAACAAGCTTTGGAAGGAATTCCGGGGGGGCCCTATGAGAATTTAGAAATCCGATGCTTTGATAGAGAAAACAACCCAGAATGGACTGATTTTGAAGATCGATTCATTAGTAAAAAACCCTCTCCTACTTTTGAATTGCCGAAACAAGAACTTTATGTGAGAGTCGAAGCCCCAAAAGGAGAATTGGGAATTTTTCTGATAGGAGATCAAAGCGGTTTTCCTTGGAGATGGAAAATTCGCCCACCAGGTTTTATCAATTTGCAAATTCTTCCGCAGTTAGTTAAAAGAATGAAATTGGCTGATATTATGACGATACTAGGTAGTATAGATATCATTATGGGAGAAGTTGATCGTTGAAATGCTAATTGATACAACAGAAGTACAAGATATCAATTCTTTTTCCAGATTGGAATCCTTAAAAGAGGTCTATGGGATCATATGGATGCTTGTTCCTATTTTCACGCCTGTATTGGGAATCACAATAGGTGTACTCGTAATTGTGTGGTTAGAAAGAGAAGTATCCGCAGGAATACAACAACGTATTGGGCCTGAATACGCCAGCCCGTTGGGAATTCTTCAAGCTTTAGCCGATGGGACAAAACTACTTTTGAAAGAGAATCTTCTTCCATCTAGAGGAAATACTCGGTTATTCAGTATTGGACCATCTATAGCAGTCATATCAATTCTACTAAGTTATTCAGTAATTCCTTTTAGTTATCACCTTGTTTTAGCTGATTTCAATATCGGTATTTTTTTATGGATTGCCATTTCAAGTATTGCTCCGATTGGACTTCTTATGTCAGGATATGGATCAAATAATAAATATTCCTTTTTAGGTGGTCTGCGAGCTGCTGCTCAATCGATTAGTTATGAAATACCATTAACTTTATGTGTTTTATCAATATCTCTACGTGCGATTCGTTAAAACAGAAACTTTTCTTTTCCCTATGCTTTTCCTTCGAGAAAAAAAAAAGAAATTAAATAGATATCTTCATCTTTTTATTCATTTATTTCTTCTTTAGGTTAATAAAATTAATTAGGTAGTTATATATGAGTGAAAGAAAACAACTTCCAAATTCGCAGTAAAAGTGGATTGAATCTCATTTCCTGTGTACAAGAGTTAAGCCGAAGTAAACAAACATGGAAGAAGCCCTTTACCCCAAGATTGGTTGATTGGTCATCCTGGCTTGAAGCGGGCTCAAAGGATCAACCCTAGGGAGTTTTCACTATCGTTTGTATGTATTACAATACAGATATTCCAAAACGGGGGATTAAAAAAAAGATGAGTGGGTAGGAAGGAACACCAAAAAACACACAACGGATTAGTAATGGAGATTATGTAAATTATCTAAAAGGATACTTCTGCATACCATAAAAAGAATACTAATTGGGGCTTTAAATTAGTAGAAATGATCAGGCAGTACTCCCCACAATTCCGATCCAGAGTATGCTCCTATCCACCGATTAAAGAAATGACTATCGGGAACGAAATAATCCTTTACCTTTTTTAAGCCCCCCTTTTCTCAGAATGAAGAAGAGGAACAAAAAAAAATAGAAAAAATACAATTCCAATATAAACAAAAGAGATCTTTTTATTCTTTCTTTCATATATTCATAGAAATCAAATTCCTGTCCTGATTCATGAACTAATGTAATGCTTAATTCTTTTTCGTAATCGAAAATAAAATGATGGGTTGAAATATCTATTGATATTTATACAAGGAGTATTTTATTCAAGGATTGATTAAGTTATTACTCAAGACAGAAAAATGGAAATTCGTAAAGGATGAGATCAATTCAGAAATACTCTTTATTTTTTATTTATTTTTATAGCAGACAGAATTCCATTGGTATAATTGGGGACCTTCCAATAGATTTTGACTCTATCTATTCGATAACCATATCAAGATAACTAATACTGGCTCGGTCCTTACATTTATTTGTGGCCCTGAGGAGCCGTATGAGGTGAAAATCTCATGTACGGTTTTGTAATAGCGATGGGAACAGTAATGTTATCACCGACTATGATTATCTAACAGTTCAAGTACAGTTGATATAGTTGGCGCGCAGTCAAAATATGGTTTTTGGGGATGGAATTTGTGGCGTCAACCCATAGGGTTTATGGTTTTTCTAATTTCTTCCCTAGCGGAATGCGAGAGATTGCCTTTTGATTTACCAGAAGCCGAAGAAGAATTAGTAGCGGGTTATCAAACCGAATATTCAGGGATCCGATTTGGTTTATTTTACGTTGCTTCTTATCTAAATCTATTAGTTTCCTCTTTATTTGTAACAGTTCTTTACTTGGGTGGTTGGAATCTTTCCATTCCGTACATATTTGTTCCGGAGCTATTTGAAATAAATAAAGCGGATGGAATTTTTGGAACGACAATTGGTATCTTTATTACATTAGCTAAAACTTATTTGTTCTTGTTCATTCCTATCACAACAAGATGGACTTTACCTAGATTAAGAATGGACCAACTCTTAAATCTTGGCTGGAAATTTCTTTTACCTATTTCTCTCGGTAATCTATTATTAACAACTTCTTCCCAACTCCTTTCACTCTAAAGAAAAAAGGAAAAGGAATACGATATTTGCGACTTGTCTCAAACAAGAGAAAGAAAGAAAATAAAATTATTCATAACTATTCACGATATGTTCCCTATGGTAACTGGGTTCATCAATTATGGTCAACAAACAGTACGGGCTGCAAGGTACATTGGTCAAAGTTTCCTAATTACCTTATCCCAAGCAAATCGTTTACCTGTAACTATTCAATATCCTTATGAAAAATTAATCACATCGGAGCGTTTCCGCGGTCGAATCCATTTTGAATTTGATAAATGTATTGCTTGTGAAGTATGTGTTCGTGTATGTCCTATAGATCTGCCAGTTGTTGATTGGAAATGGGAAACAGATATTCGAAAGAAACGATTGTTTAATTACAGTATTGATTTTGGAATTTGTATTTTTTGTGGTAATTGCGTTGAGTATTGTCCAACAAATTGTTTATCAATGACTGAAGAATATGAACTCGCTACGTACGACCGTCACGAATTGAATTATAATCAAATTGCTTTAGGTCGTTTACCAATATCAATAATTGACGATTTTACAATTCGAACAATTGGGAATTCGTCTCAAAGAAAAAAGGGGTAAACCTCTTGATTAAAGAGTAATTGCAAAGTACTAAGGTTTCTTTTTGGTAGAAAGGGATAAGGGCTTTCTCGTTGCTTGGTCAATAATTACAAATCCCAACTATTGATTGGGTTCTGAGAAGTATGACTAAATTTGTATTGAAAGTCTATTAATATAATATCTCGATAATTTTTTTGAAATATATAGTTTCAATTTCAAACTGCCGTTTAGAATACAGAAAAGAGCGAAATTGACCCAATAACTAGACCCCCATTAACTCACACTTATTAGATTAGAATTTAATTCAATTGGGAATGTCTCATAAAAAAAATTTTCCTGGTCGGTTCAATAAGGTCATGAAAAACATTTCGATTTATTTATCTCTTATTTTAATATAATGGATTTGCCTGGACCACTACATGATTTTCTTTTAGTTTTTCTGGGATCGGGTCTTATAGTAGGAGGTCTGGGAGTAGTATTACTTACCAACCCAATTTATTCTGCCTTTTCGTTGGGATTGGTTCTTGTTTGTATATCCTTATTCTATATTCTATCAAATTCCCATTTTGTAGCTGCTGCACAGCTTCTTATTTACGTGGGGGCTGTAAATGTTTTAATCATATTTGCTGTAATGTTCATGAATGGTTCAGACTATTCTAAAGATTTTCATTTTCATCTTTGGACTATTGGGGATGGGATTACTGCCCTAGTCTGTACAAGTATTTTTTTTTCACTAATCACTACTATTCTAGATACGTCGTGGTATGGGATTATTTGGACTACCCGATCCAACCAGATTATAGAGGAAGATTTGATAAGTAATAGTCAACAAATTGGTATTCATTTATCAACGGACTTTTTTCTTCCATTTGAACTGATTTCGATAATTCTTTTAGTTGCTTTGATAGGTGCAATTGCCGTGGCTCGTCAGTAAAAAATCTTTATAACTAGGAACAGAAATCAAAATTCAACCTTTTTTTGTGTTATCAACATACATTTCCCTGAAATTCGATTTGAATACTGTTCGGTTCATGTATAAAATAGAATTTTTTTTAGTCGCCCTATTCGATCTATTACCAATATCTTGTTTTGTTCGGTACTTGTTATATTCTAAGCAATCGAATCACTTGAATTATTGTTCATATTGAAATGAATCGCAATTGGTATGGAGTTGGTCAATGATACTCGAGCATGTACTTGTTTTGAGTGCCTATTTATTTTCTATCGGTATCTATGGATTGATCACGAGCCGGAATATGGTTCGGGCCCTGATGTGTCTTGAACTTATACTAAATGCAGTTAATCTAAATTTCGTAACATTTTCTTATTTTTTTGATAGTCGTCAATTAAAAGGAGATATTTTCTCAATTTTTGTTATAGCTATTGCAGCCGCTGAAGCAGCTATTGGATCAGCTATTGTTTCGTCAATTTATCGTAACAGAAAATCGACTCGTATCAATCAATCGACTTTGTTGAATAAGTAGTATTTCTAAATCATAATATTCATCAATTCGAATTAGCCTATATAATTCGAATACGTCGTAACCTCAATCATGTTTGTGAAAACATAAGAAATCAAAGTATCTTTATTCCCTATTAGTATTATGAGTTGATCCAGAAGTGGATTGATTAGAAAAATTCTGGTAAATCATTGATTCATCTGGTCTTTAAATATATCGGCTATTTCCAACTTTACTAGATCGAAACTTTAGGAGTTCAAAAATTTATAGATCCAATGTCACATTCAGTAAAGATTTATGATACATGTATAGGGTGTACTCAATGTGTCCGCGCCTGCCCCACAGATGTATTAGAAATGATACCTTGGGACGGATGTAAAGCTAAGCAAATTGCTTCTGCTCCAAGAACAGAGGACTGTGTTGGTTGTAAGAGATGTGAATCCGCCTGTCCAACGGATTTCTTGAGTGTTCGAGTTTATTTATGGCATGAAACAACTCGAAGCATGGGTCTAGCTTATTGATATTGAGACGTTTCAGAAAACCCCACTTAAATCCATTTCGAATCCATTTTCTTTTTTTTTTACCGATTACCGACAAAAACCCGTACTCTAAAAAGAAAAAACAAAAACCAAATAAGAAGAAATTCTATTTTAGAGTACGGGTTTTTCTGGTCCAAGTGTATCTTGTCTTTACCACGAATTATTTTCCTTGGTTAACAATAATTGTAGTTTTTCCGATAGCCGCGGGTTCTTTAATGTTCTTCCTCCCCCATAGAGGAAATAAGGTGACTAGGGGGTATACTATATATATCTGCGTCTTAGAACTCCTTTTAACGACCTATGCGTTCTGTTATCATTTCCAGTTCGACGATCCATTAATCCAGCTAGCAGAGGATTATAAATGGATCAATTTTTTTGATTTTTACTGGAGATTGGGAATAGATGGACTTTCCTTAGGACCTATTTTACTGACAGGATTTATCACCACTTTAGCTACTTTAGCGGCTCGGCCAGTTACTCGGAATTCCCGATTATTCCATTTCCTGATGTTAGCAATGTACAGCGGTCAAATAGGATCATTTTCTTCTCGAGACCTTTTACTTTTTTTCATCATGTGGGAGTTAGAATTAATTCCCGTTTATCTACTTCTATCCGTGTGGGGGGGGAAAAAACGTCTTTATTCAGCTACAAAGTTTATTTTGTACACTGCGGGAGGATCCATTTTTCTATTAATAGGAGTTTTGGGTATCGGTTTATATGGTTCCAATGAGCCAATATTAAATTTTGAAACATTAGCTAATCAATCGTATCCCGCGGAACTGGAAATAATATTTTATATTGGGTTTCTTATTGCTTTTGCTGTCAAATCACCGATTATACCCTTCCATACGTGGTTACCAGACACCCATGGAGAGGCGCATTACAGTACTTGTATGCTTCTAGCCGGAATCTTATTAAAAATGGGAGCATATGGGTTGATTCGGATCAATATGGAACTATTACCGCACGCTCATTCTATATTTTCTCCCTGGTTGATGATAGTAGGTACAATGCAAATAATTTATGCAGCTTCAACATCTCCTAGCCAACGGAATTTAAAAAAAAGAATAGCTTATTCCTCCGTATCTCATATGGGTTTTATAATTATAGGGATTGGGTCGATAACCGATACGGGACTCAACGGAGCCATTTTACAAATAATTTCTCATGGGTTTATTAGCGCTGCACTTTTTTTCTTGGCAGGAACGAGTTATGATAGAATACGTCTTGGTTATCTTGACGAAATGGGCGGATTGGCTATCCCAATTCCAAAAATATTCACCATATTCAGTATCTTATCGATGGCTTCCCTTGCATTACCGGGCATGAGTGGTTTTGTTGCGGAATTGATAGTATTTTTTGGAATAATTACCAGCCAAAAATACTTGTTAATGCCAAAAATACTAATTACTTTTGTAATGGCAATTGGAATGATATTAACTCCTATTTATTCATTATCTATGTCACGACAAATGTTCTATGGGTACAAGCTATTTAATGCTCAAAACTCTTATTTTTTTGATTCCGGCCCCCGGGAGTTATTTGTTTTGATATCTATCCTTCTACCCGTAATAGGTATTGGTATTTATCCGGATTTTGTTCTCTCCCTATCAGTGGACAAGGTCGAAGCTATTCTATCTAATTTTTTTTATAGATCGTTTTCATGAATAAAAAAAAATCAAAAATCAATCCTACGTCCTCTGCTTTTTAAAATTGGTCGTTGTCCAATGAAAAAAGAAGTATTTTTTCGTGTCTTAAGTTTAAATTAACTAAAAAAGAATAAGAATAAATAAGTCAACAATAAATAACTAAATTTGAATTGTAACCAGACACCTTATGGCCTTTGTGAGAACCTTTTGAATCACTACACTACTTGATTCAAAAGGTTCTCGGCAGCTTCCACTAAGTTTCGTTTCTATATTTGCGCTGCTGTCCTATGTTTGTATTCATCAGTCCATTTCCTTTCTTCAATTCAACAATTCAATTAGATGTTAATTAAATGAACCATAACTATGTAACCCGATTCCTAATAGATTGACCCCGAAGTAGCATATCCAAATTATAAGAAAACCTATAGAAGCCACAATTGCCGAATTTACACCTTCCCAATTTGGATTTGTTCGCGTATGTAAATAAATCCCGAATATAGTCCAAGTAATAAATGCCCAAGTTTCCTTTGGATCCCAATTCCAATATGATCCCCATGCCTCATTAGCCCATACTGCTCCCGAAAGAATACCTATGGTTAAAAAGATAAATCCTAGACTAATAATACGATAACTCCACTGATCCAATTGTTGAATCAATTGATACCCATAATAATTTCTAGCAGAAAGAAAATAAGGAAAAGAAGTGTTTAGTAAACCATTGTTTTTTTCATTCAGGTATTGGATTTCACCAAAGGAAAATGACTCATTTACATTTAATAAATTATTTCTTTTATCAAAAATCCTTCTAATTTTTCGAAATGTAATGACTAGACGAGCTGTGGATAATAATGAGCCACATAAAAGAGCTGCATAACCTAATACCATCATACTTACGTGCATCATTAACCACTGGGCTTGTAGAGCAGGTACTAATATTCCGGATTGATGCATTTTGGTTAAAAACCCCGAAGTAGCAAAACCCTGGGTAAAAATAGCGCTTGGCGCGGTTATTGCGCTTAACTGATTTTTATGTTTTTTAAAATCGAAAATCCTATGAATAATAGAGAAACTCCATGAAAGAAAGATTAATGATTCATATAAATCACTTAATGGGAAATGCCCCGAATAAATCCAACGAGTGACTAATAATCCTGTTAGACAGACAAAGGTAGCAATCATCCCTTTTTCTAATGAATCATATAGTCCTATGATTTCATCGACTAATAAGGTTATCAACTGAATTGTAATTCCAATCGAAACGACCGAAAAGGATATATGAGTTAATATATGCTCTAATGTTGAAAATATCATAAATAAAAATCAAATTAAAAGGGAGAGTCTTTCAAGTATACGGAATGGAAATCAGAAGTTAAATTCATTATAGGGCTTTTTGCATATCTTTTTATCTTTTATAAGATGCTCTGCCGCCACTCGGACTCGAACCGAGATGCTCTAGCACTGCTTCCTAAGAGCAGCGTGTCTACCGATTTCACCATAGCGGCTTGCTCGAAATCATAATAACCTATTTTTACTTAATCGTCGAGATTGAAAGAGTCAATTTCAATGAAATCCTTTTTAGGAAGCATTCCAATTGATGAATAAAAACTTGTTGAAATAGAGATGGAAAGAGTCCCTCGTTTGCCGTCTTATTTAATTATTTAAGGATTAAAATTAAACCAATTAGGTATTGGGCTGGACATATCATAGAAAAAAATTTCGATTTCTATCGTGTAATTGTATCCTGCTTCAAAAAATTCTTTCTAAATTAGAATTCTAAAGGTATAGATTTTTTGATTGATCATCCATCTTCCCTTTCAAATATAGCAGGATTTTTTTGATGACGTAAAATTGTCACCCTATTCGTATATAATGTCTGTTTAAATAGGCAAAAGTGCTTTTCCCTTTTGGAGGTAAAGTGTGGTGGATATGATATATAGAGTGATTCCTAAAAGAGAGTGATTCATAAAGTTAGAAAAAAGGTTTTATACTTATAGTTTCAACAACCCATTGATTTTGCCTAAAGATTTTAGATCCCCTCTTCTATAGCATAATTAGAAAAAGAAAAGTAAAAAAAAAAAAGACAACACCCTTATTGTTATGTTATTTAGAAAGTTGTTGTGTTATTTAGTTATTTAGAAGGGGGTGGGGTGATGGGGAAAATAAGAATCCCCATCCTGTGAATGAAAAACATATTTCAATAACTCATTAAAAAAGGGTTGAAACTTTTGATTTTGTTTTTATTCTTTTTTTTTTTCAAATTCCAAAACAAAAGAAGGACCAAACCCCCTTTTTTAGAATTCAGTAGACAAATTCATCGATTCAAAACATTAGTGAATGGAAATCGTTACTTACTTTTTTTTTTGATTTCTATTTTTCTATTCTAGAATATATATTCAAAAGTAGAGTCTAAATTAGAAACGAAATTAACTCATTTTTCGAATCAGGCTGAGTCAGATTATTCCGACGTTTTATTAGTTATTTGTCGTACAAAAAAACTTTTTGAATTCCCCGTGGAAAGGGATTTCGCTAACGAAAAAGCTTTCAACGCTGCCCAATATCCCCCCCTTTTCCACCTATTTTTACGAATACGCTTTTTTAATATAGAAGTACGCTTTTTTGGAACTGCCATTCGCAAACTAAAGGATTATTCATTGCTAAAATTGGATGTGAAAGACATCTATTGTTTGAAACAAATCATTTTTTATTTTGACTATTCGTTTATTTTGACTATTCATTTAATTATCTGTCTATTTATTCTCTAAATTATACTACCTTTAGAACAAAAAATAAATAGAAATATGTGAAAATAGAATCAAATAGTACTAGAACAAAAAAGAAAAACAATATGATATAGAATTTTTTCAATTTCTATTCCATAAAATATCCGCGACAGAACAATTCTTATTTCGAAGTTATTGGTGGTGTCTTTCTTTATATCCCGGATCCGTATTCAAATCGATATCTCTAGGCTGTATTCTGCCATATAATATAAATCGAATTGAATTGGTTGAAGTTGATAAAAAAAGCAAAAGTCTTTCCGTTTATATCTCTGTCTAGTTTCGGCATGCTACATTTATAGATGAAAAATACATCACCCAAGTTTAAGAGACCTTACCGAATTAAAAAAAAAAAAATTAATCTTTTTTTTTCTAGTAATAGGCTCTTAAATGGCATTTATTGGAATGGAAGACAATCAATCAGTTCCGAAATGAACTAGTTAATGGTTCTGAATAAACAAATTCAAATACCCAGTTCTTTTTTTATTGGGGAAAACTCTGGGACATCCTATGATTTATATCAAAATGAATACTTTTTTTGGTGTTCTTGATTGATGTACATAAATTATTGTAATAGGGACTAATAATTGAAATCTGAATTTGTTCCATCTTCATAAAAATCTTACTTAGTATAATACTGAGTATAAAAAAATTATTTATTTTTTACTAGTAACTTAGTTATATCACTAGTAACTTAGTTATATCCTTCGACCGCTCTGAACTTTGAATATTTTTGACGTATTTGGGAAAGATTCAAAATAACTACCAATAGAAAATTCTATTTAAGTTTTTTTTACTACCTTCATTTTTTTTTTATTAATCCCTTGCAAAAGAGATAAGAGCTGGTGAATCAGAAACAATTAATTAATTAAGAATAAAAACACAAGTTATTATTATTTTTTTTATGGAACATACATATCAATATTCCTGGATCATACCTTTCGTTCCACTTCCAGTTCCTATGTTAATAGGAGTGGGACTTCTACTTTTTCCGACAGCAACAAAAAATCTTCGCCGTATGTGGGCTTTTCCTAGTATTTTATTGTTAAGTATAGTTATGATTTTTTCGGTCGATCTAGCTATTCATCAAATACATAGCAGTTGTATCTATCAATACGTATGGTCTTGGACCATCAATAATGATTTTTCTTTAGAGTTCGGACATTTTATTGATCCACTTACTTCTATTATGTCAGTATTAATCACTACAGTTGGAATTCTGGTTCTTATTTATAGTGATAATTATATGTCTCATGATCAAGGATATTTGAGATTTTTTGCTTATATGACTTTTTTCAATACTTCAATGTTAGGATTAGTTACAAGTTCGAATTTAATACAAATTTATATTTTTTGGGAATTGGTTGGAATGTGTTCTTATCTATTAATAGGGTTTTGGTCCACCCGCCCTATTGCGGCCAGTGCTTGTCAAAAAGCGTTTGTAACTAATCGTGTAGGGGATTTAGGTTTATTATTAGGAATCTTAGGTCTTTATTGGATAACGGGTAGTTTCCAATTTCGGGATTTGTTCGAAATATTCAATAACTTGATTTATAATAATGAGGTTAACCTTTTATTTGTTACTTTGTGTGCCTTTCTATTATTTGCCGGTGCGGTTGCTAAGTCCGCGCAATTTCCCCTTCATGTATGGTTACCTGATGCCATGGAAGGCCCTACTCCTATTTCGGCTCTTATCCATGCTGCTACTATGGTAGCGGCCGGAATTTTTCTTGTAGCTCGTCTTCTTCCACTTTTCATAGTCATACCGTACATAATGAATCTAATATCTTTGATAGGTATAATAACAGTATTATTGGGAGCTACTTTAGCTCTTGCTCAAAAAGATATTAAGAGAAGTTTAGCTTATTCTACAATGTCTCAATTGGGTTATATGATGTTAGCTTTAGGTATGGGGTCTTATCGAGCCGCTTTATTTCATTTGATTACTCATGCTTATTCGAAAGCCTTGTTGTTTTTAGGATCCGGATCAATTATTCACTCAATGGAAGCTATTGTTGGCTATTCTCCAGATAAAAGTCAGAATATGGTTCTTATGGGCGGTTTAAGAAAGCATGTGCCAATTACAAAAACTGCCTTTTTATTAGGTACACTTTCTCTTTGTGGTATTCCGCCCCTTGCTTGTTTTTGGTCCAAAGATGAAATTCTTAATGATAGTTGGTTGTATTCTCCGATTTTCGCAATAATAGCTTGTTTTACAGCCGGATTAACCGCATTTTATATGTTTCGGATTTATTTACTTACTTTTGAAGGACATTTCAACATTCG